ATAATTGATCCCATCATTCAAACAATATGCGATACAGCCATAATTCCTCCCATGGAAAAAACAACTCGAAAAAAATCGATTGGAATAAATAAAAAAGTCCCCCAATGGTCATACAAATTATTCAGCGAGGTAGAACAACTCGGAAAAACTGCAACAACGGAAGAGGGGGAAGAGTGGATAGTAGATCATCAAATTCGCTCGAGGAAAGCGAAACGTATAGTTCTTTTTACGCGGGGTCCGGAGGAAGCAGAGAATGCCGACCCTAGTATAAAAACTATGACGAAGCCTGATGAAATAGAAGAAGTGGATATGATAGATTATCCCTATGAAGCGGATTTTCGTCGAGACATAATCACAGGTTCTATGCGTGTTCAAAGACGTAAAACCCTTACGGGGAAAATGTTTCCCTTATATCCGTATTCCCCACTTTTTTTCGACAGGGTAGGATTTTCTTGGGATGTTCTTTTCGAACCATTCATATTATCAGTAATTGAGATTTACGACCTAATACAAGACATTTTTAGAAAGGGTATAAAAGGAAGCGTAGCAAAAAGAATAAAGAGGTTGAAAAAACAAAAAAAAATGTACATGGAGGAAAACAAAAGCTACGAAGAAATTCAAAAAGAAGTCAATGAAATGGAAAAGGGGCGGGACGGGCAGACGGAAATGGAACGAATAGAAAGGACACGAGAAAGAATATCAGACCTCTATGATATCCTTATTTATGCTCATGGAATAAGAGCTTTGATTTTACTAATTCAGTCGAGGCTTAGACAATCTATTGTATTACCTTCGTTGATACTAGCTAAAAATATTGTCCGTTTCTTATTACGCCAAGAGTCCGAGTGGGAGCAGGATATAAGGGAGATGAATAAAGAAGTGTATGTTATATGCACCTATAATGGTATGCCAGTACTAGAACCAGGAAGAAACGGAATTTTTCCCCAAAACTGGGCCACAGAGGGTATACAAATAATGATACAATTTCCTTTCCGTCTGAAACCTTGGCACCGATCTAAGATACGACCTTCTCATAGGGATCAAAATGCAAAGCAGGAAAGTCCTGCTGCTTTTTTAACGATTTGGGGACTGGAAACTGACCGTCCTTTTGGTTCTCCTCTCGTAGGACTTGGTATTTTGTTTAGTTATTCTTTTGGACCCCCTTTGAAAAAACTCCAAAAAGCAATTCGAAAATGGAGTTTTCGAGTTCTAAAAAGTTTCAAAGAAAGAACCAAATTTTTGTTTCTAAAGGTCCCAAAAGAACAAAAAAAATGGAGAGAGGATTCGAGTGAAATAAAAAAAGATTCTATAATAAATAATCAGATTATTCATGAATCATCCATTCAAACCCGATCTATGGATTGGACAAATTATTCACTGACAGAAATCAAAATGAAAGATCTGACTGATAGAACAAGCACAATCAGAAATCAAATAGAAAGAATTACAAAAGACAAGACAAATGGATTTCGAACTCTAAAGATAAATATGAGTCCTAACAAAACAAGTTATGGTGCTCAAAAATTAGCATCACTAAAAAATCTTTTTCAGATATTCAAAAGAAGAAATGATCGATTAATCCGTAAATCACATTATTTTTTAAAATGGATCGTGGAAAGGATATACACGGATATCCTTCTAGAGAGCTTTCCATCTATCATTAATCGTCTTACTAATAGTCTTTATAGGCCCATGATCATTATCAAACTTTTTCGTAAATTCAAAAAAAAATATATTTTTGATACAAAAGAGAAAAAGATAATTGAGCGTCTTTCAACTATACAAAAAAAACTTTCACCTTCGCGTATTCGTCATAAGATTCAGACGAAGTCGGGGGTTTCTTTTAAATTATCCCTCGTGTCACAGGCCTATGTATTTTACAAATTATCACAAACCCAGGTTATTAACTTGTATAAGTTAAGATCTGTCCTTCAATATGACGGAGCATCTTTATTTCTTAAGAATGAAATAAAAGATTCTTTTCGAAGACAAGGAATAATTTCTTACGAATTAAAGCATAATAAACTTCAGAATTCTGGAAGGAATCAATGGAAAAATTGGTTAAAGAGTCATTATCCATACGATTTCTCTGAGCAAAAATGGTCTAAATTAGTACCGCAAAAATGGCGAAATAGAGTCAATCAACATTGTAGGGTTGAAAATCAAAATTTAATCAAACGGGATTCATCTGAAAGAGAGGAAAAGGTTTCGTTATTGCTAAATAAAAACGATCATTTTCAAAAAATGTATAGATATGATCTTTTAGCATATCAATCGATTTATTATGAAGATAAGAAGGACTCATATAATTACAACATACATAAACCGAAATTTGTTGATATGGGGGCGAGTATCCCTATTACTCATTTTATAAGAAAAGATTATTTTATGTATATAAAAAATCCAGATAGAAAATATTTGGATACGAAAGGTCTTTTTTATCTCAAAATTTATAAAGATAAAGAAATCAACCCATCCAATCAAAAAAAGAAAAGAAACCCCTTTGATTGGATGGGAATGAATGAAGAAAGACTAAATCGTCCTGTATCGAAGCCGATACCTTGGTTATTCCCACAATTTGAGTTATTTTTTAATGTATATAAAATGAAACCGGGGTTTATACCAATCCATTCACTTCTTTTTCATTTGAATGAAGATGTTAGTCAAAATAAAAATCTCACTAAAAAGAAAAAAGGGGATCTTCTACTATCAAATGAAAAAGAAAAAAAATATTTTGAATTAGAGAATCAAGAAGAAAAAAAAACCATAGGTCAAAGAGATCTCGCATCAGATGCCCAAAACCGAGGGAACCCCGAATCTGTTCTCTCAAACCAACCAAAATATATGGAAGAACTTTATACGAAATCAGATATGAAAATGGGTAGAACGAAAAAGAAATCCAAAAGCATTTGGACTTGGGAAATAGACTTAGATGCGTTCATGAAAGGATCTTTTGCTTTGCAATTGAAATGGCTGCTGAGTCCTTTGACTATGGAATTCTTCGATTATGCGCTGTCCGTACTTGAATGGGAAAAGGAAAGCAGAATGACAACAAAGTTTGGTTTCGTCTTTATTAAGAAGGAGGAGTTAACTCTGGATCCAATGCTAATCCGGGATTTGAATCTTTCAAAAATCCTAAAAGAGGGAATATTTATTATCGAACCCGTTCGTATACCTGTAAAACATAATGTAGAATTTCTTATGTATCAAACCATAAGGATTTCTTTGGTTCATGAGATTAAACAAAAAAAGAATCAAAAAAGATACAGAGAAATTATGGATAAGAATCATTTTGAGGAATCGATTGCAAGACACCAAATGATGACGAAAAATATAAACAAAAATCATTATGATTTGCTTGTTCCTGAAAATCTTTTATCGTCTAGACGGCGTAGAGAATTGAGAATTCTAAGTTGTTTCAATTCAAGGAATAGTAATTGTGTGGATAAAAATGCAGTATTTTGCAATGGGAACAAGGTAAAAACCTGCGGTCAATTTTTGGATGAAAGCAAAGATCTTGAGAGAGATAAAATGAAATTAATGAAATTAAAATTCTTTCTTTGGCCCAATTATCGATTAGAAGATTTAGCTTGTATGAATCGCTATTGGTTTGATACTAATAATGGTAGTCGTTTCAGTATGTTAAGGATACATATGTATCCACGATTGAAAATTGATTGATGATACAATTGTCTTATATATCCCCTACCCTATATATCGATATCGGGTGGATAAATAGCTGCGCATATGCCTTGTCTTACATCCTTTTTTGATACATGAATACTAATTCAATGACGTATCAATTAGATCATAAAATGAATCAATAAGGAAATTCGGATTGATTATTGTGTATACCAGATCAAAATACCTCGCATTATTATTACTGATCAGTCAAATTCATATTCGTAAAATAAAAATAGGAAATTAATAAAAAAATTGACGAAGTTATATATATATTTATATGGATTTCTATAGTTATGCCAAAAAATGAATTCATCTCGGTTATTTCGCAAGAAGAAAAGAAAGGGTCTGTTGAATTTCAAGTATTCTCTTTCACCAATAAGATACGGAGACTTAGCTCACATTTGGAATTACACAAAAAAGACTATTCATCTCAGAGAGGTCTACGGAAAATTTTGGGAAAACGTCAACGACTTCTGGCTTATTTTTTAAAAAAAAATAGAGTACGCTATAAGGAATTAATTAACCAATTGAATATTCGAGAGATAAAAAAACGTTAATTTGAATAATTCTTTTCTTTGATTTATTCGATCTTCAATTTTGATGAACTTCTTTTTGTTTTCAGCAATTCATGGAAGAAGAAATAAGGAAAAATTTTATGACTGGACCAGTTACAAGAAAAGATCTAATGATAGTCAATATGGGGCCTCACCACCCATCAATGCACGGCGTTCTTCGACTCATTGTTACTTTAGATGGCGAAGATGTTGTTGACTGTGAACCAATATTGGGTTATTTGCACAGAGGAATGGAAAAAATTGCGGAAAACCGAACAATTATACAATATTTGCCTTATGTAACACGTTGGGATTATTTAGCTACTATGTTCACAGAAGCAATAACTATAAATGCACCAGAGCAATTAGGAAATATTCAAGTACCTAAAAGGGCTAGCTATATCCGAGTTATTATGTTGGAACTAAGTCGTATAGCTTCTCATTTATTATGGCTTGGACCTTTTATGGCGGATATTGGCGCACAAACCCCCTTCTTCTACATTTTCAGAGAAAGAGAATTGATATACGATCTATTCGAAGCTGCCACTGGCATGAGAATGATGCATAATTATTTTCGCATCGGAGGAGTCGCTGCCGATCTACCTTATGGCTGGATAGATAAATGTTTGGATTTTTGTGAGTATTTTTTAACAGCAATTGCTGAATATCAAAGGCTTATTACGCGAAATCCCATTTTTTTAGAACGAGTCGAGGGGGTAGGCATTATTGGCGGAGAAGAGGCAATAAATTGGGGATTGTCAGGACCAATGTTACGGGCTTCCGGAATACAATGGGATCTTCGTAAAGTTGATAATTATGAATGTTATGAGGAATTTGATTGGGAAGTTCAATGGCAGAAAGAGGGCGATTCATTAGCTCGTTATTTAATCCGAATTGGGGAAATGGTGGAATCCGTAAAAATTATTCAGCAAGCTCTAGAAGGAATTCCCGGGGGGCCCTATGAAAATTTGGAAAGCCGGCGCTTTAATATAGTAAGAGATCCTGAATGGAATAATTTTGAATATCGATTCATTAGTAAAAAGCCGTCTCCCGCGTTTGAGTTATCGAGACAAGAACTTTATGTAAGAGTCGAGGCCCCAAAGGGCGAATTGGGAATTTATTTGATAGGAGATCAGAGTTCTTTTCCGTGGAGATGGAAAATTCGCCCGCCGGGTTTTATCAATTTACAAATTCTTCCTCAGTTAGTTAAAAGAATGAAATTGGCTGATATTATGACAATACTAGGTAGCATAGATATCATTATGGGAGAAATTGATCGTTGAAATGATAATTAATACAACAGGAGTACAAGCTATTAATTCTTTTTCTATATTGGAATCCTTAAAAGAAGTCTATGGGACTCTATGGATACTTGTACCTATTTTGATTCTTATTTTGGGAATTACAATAGGTGTACTAGTAATTGTATGGTTAGAAAGAGAAATATCCGCAGGGATACAGCAACGTATTGGACCTGAGTATGCTGGACCCTTGGGAATTCTTCAAGCTCTAGCAGATGGAACAAAATTACTTTTCAAAGAGAACCTTCTTCCAGCAAGAGGAGATGGGGGATTATTTAGTCTTGGACCCTCCATAGCAGTCATATCAATTCTACTAAGTTATTCAGTAATTCCTTTTAGCTATCGACTGATTCTAGTCGATCTCAGTAATGGTGTTTTTCTATGGATCGCCATTTCAAGTATTGCTCCCATTGGACTTCTTATGTCCGGCTATGGATCAAATAATAAATATTCCTTTTTAGGTGGTCTACGGGCTGCTGCCCAATCTATTAGTTATGAAATACCATTAACTCTATGTGTGTTAGCAATATCTCTACGTGTGATTCGTTGAGGCATAAATTTTACACCATTTTCCTTTCGAGAGTTTTCTAAGAATGAACTAAACCAGATAGTTAGATGAGTGAAAGAAAACAGCTTTGAAATTCGCAGTAAAAAGATTGAGTCTCATTTCCTATGTACAAGAATTACGCCAAGGTTAATAGAAGCAAATAGAAGCAGTAAAGAAAAACTATTTACCCCAAGACAGGTGGATTTGTTATCATGGCTTGAAGCGGGTTAAACGTATCGATTCTTTGGAGTTCATGCTATCATCTATTACTATACATGACACGAATTGTCGAAGAGATTGCGCAAAACTGAGTGGATGGTTAGGAACACCAAGGTACACAAAGGATTAGTAATAGAGATTTTCTAAGTTCTCGGAAAAATTCCGCAAAAACGAAATACTAATTGGGGCTTTAAATTAGTAGAAATGATCAAGTAGTACTCCCCAAAATTCCGATCTAGAGTATGCTGCTATCCACCGCTAAAGTGAATGACTATCAGGAACGAAGTAATCCTTTACTTTTTTTAGCAAAAAAAGAAATAAAAATAGAAAAAATGGAATTGCAAAATTTTTGATTATTCTTGCTGTCCAACTGTATTAAGAGAGCTACACTGCATGGTAATTTATTTTCGTAATCAAAAAGGATAGGACGAAATATCTATTACTATTTCTAAAAAGAGTGCTTTATGAAGGTTTAAAATGAAGTCTCAATAAAAAAACCGAATAACAAAAAGTAAAGGATGAGATAAATTCAGAAGCCCTTTAGTATAGCAGACAGAATTCCGTTGGTCTAATTCAGGACCTTTCGATTTCTTTTGACGCTATTTATCCTACAAAAATAGAAATAGAAAGATTAAATAATATCGAAGCAGTCCTTAGATTTATGTGGGACCCTCGAGGAGCCGTATGAGGTGAAAATCTCATGTACGGTTCTGTAATAGCGCTGATAACAGTGATCTTATCAGCGACTAGAATTATCTAACAGTTTAAGTACAGTTGATATAGTTGAGACACAGTCCAAATACGGTTTTTGGGGGTGGAATTTGTGGCGTCAACCTATAGGATTTCTCGTTTTTCTAATTTCTTCTCTAGCTGAATGTGAAAGATTGCCTTTTGATTTACCAGAAGCAGAGGAAGAATTAGTAGCAGGTTATCAAACAGAATATTCGGGTATTAAATTTGGTTTATTTTATGTTGCTTCCTATCTAAATCTACTAGTTTCTTCATTATTTGTAACAGTTCTTTACTTGGGAGGCTGGAATTTTTCTATTCCGTACATATTTGTTCCTGACCTTTTTGAAATAAATGCAAGGGATGGAGTCTTTGTAGCAACAATTGGTATTTTCATTACACTGGCGAAAACCTTTTTGGTCTTGTTCATTTCCATCACAACAAGATGGACGTTACCTAGACTGAGAATGGACCAATTATTAAATCTTGGATGGAAATTTCTTTTACCCATTTCGTTAGGTAATTTATTATTAACAACTTCTTCCCAACTCCTTTCACTATAATCTAAGCAAAATAGAATATTTTCTATTCACTAGTAACTAAACTGATAACTTGTCTCCAACAAGAGAAAGAAACAAACAAAATTTTTTATCGATATTTAGGATATGTTCCCTATGGTAACTGGGTTCCTGAATTATGGTCAACAAACAGTACGGGCGGCTAGGTACATTGGTCAAGGTTTTTTGATTACCTTATCCCACGCCAATCGTTTACCTGTAACTATTCAATACCCTTATGAAAAATTGATCACATCAGAACGTTTTCGTGGTCGAATCCACTTTGAATTCGATAAATGCATTGCTTGTGAAGTATGTGTTCGTGTATGTCCTATAGATCTACCTGTTGTAGATTGGAAATTGGAAACAGATATTCGAAAGAAACGGTTACTTAATTACAGTATTGATTTCGGAATCTGTATATTTTGCGGTAATTGCGTTGAGTATTGCCCAACAAATTGTTTATCAATGACTGAAGAATATGAGCTTTCTACGTATGATCGTCATGAATTAAATTATAATCAAATTGCTTTAGGCCGTTTACCAATTTCAATAATTGACGATTACACAATTCGAACGATCTTGAATTGGCCTCAATTAAATAAAAAAGAAATACCTTGATTCATTTTTGATTACTAAGTTTTTTATGTTTAGTTATTGACAAAGAAAAATAACTAAACATAAAAACTATTGATCTGAGTGGTTCATGAAAATGGAGGATTTCCTTGGAAATTTTTTTTAATGTAATGGTTTCAACTATATTCGAACTAGCCTTTCAGATAAAGAACGTGATTAGTCTACTAACCGCACCGACATCAATTCGCATGCTGCATTCAACTAGGTAAATAGATCAACTTAACTTATTTTCTCCTGGTCAGTTCAATAAGATCATGAAAGAGTCCGATTTTTATATCTTTTTTCATCGAATGGATTTACCTGGACCAATACATGATTTTCTTTTAGTCTTTCTGGGATCAGGTCTTATAGTAGGAGGCCTAGGGGTGATATTATTTACCAATCCAATTTTTTCCGCTTTTTCGTTGGGATTGGTTCTTGTTTGTATATCTTTATTCTATATTCTAGCAAACTCTCAGTTTGTAGCCTCTGCACAACTCCTTATTTACGTAGGAGCTATAAATGTTTTAATAATATTTGCTGTAATGTTCGTCAACGGGTTAGAATATGACAAAAATTTCCGTCTTTGGACTCTTGGGGACGGAATTACTTTGTTAGTTTGTACCAGTATTTTTGTTTTATTAATTAGTACTATTCTAAATACGTCCTGGTACGGAATTATTTGGACTACAAAATTCAACCAGATTATAGAACAAGATTTGATAAATAATAGTCAACAAATTGGAATTCATTTATCAACAGATTTTTTTCTCCCGTTTGAACTCATTTCTATAATTCTTTTAGTTGCTTTGATAGGTGCAATTGCCGTGGCCCGTCAATAAAATGAAAAATCTTGAAAAGCATCCTTCCAAAGCAAACGTTATTCCGTTTTCTCGTATTCCTTCAATTCTATTTTCATTTTTGTATACTATAATAGAAAATAGAAAAGTCAATCTATTACTACCATCTTTCTTGGCTCCGTATTTTTTTGTTATATTCGAGTGAATTAAATTCTTGTTCATATTGAAATGAAATAAATCAAGATTGATAAGGAGTTGCTCAATGATGCTCGAACATGTACTTGTTTTGAGTGCCTATTTATTTTCGATCGGTATCTATGGATTAATCACAAGCCGAAATTTAGTTCGAGCTCTTATGTGTCTGGAACTTATATTGAATGCGGTGAATCTAAATTTCGTAACATTTTCTGACTTTTTTGATAGTCGTCAGTTGAAAGGAAACATTTTCTCCATTTTTGTTATGGCGATTGCAGCCGCTGAAGCAGCTATTGGGCTGGCTATTGTTTCGGCAATTTATCGTAACAGAAAATCAACTCGTATTAATCAATCGAATTTGTTGAATAAGTAGTATTATTTTTGATAATATTAGTATTATAGAAATTTGAATAGTTAGCAATTCAAGTTAGATTACTAGATATGTAGAATCTTCAAAAAACTCAGAAATCAAAGTATTTTGTACCTCTTTTCAAAACCGACCCAGAAAAAGTTGATTCGACAAATTCTGGTGAATCATCGATTCGTCTGGTCTTTAAATAGATAATTCATTTACATACAATACAGGGTTATACTAGATCGAAAATTCATGAGATTCAAAAACAGGTATAGATCCAATGTCACATTCCGTAAAGATTTATGATACATGTATAGGATGTACTCAATGTGTCCGAGCCTGCCCCACAGATGTATTAGAAATGATACCTTGGGACGGGTGTAAAGCTAAACAAATAGCTTCCGCCCCAAGAACAGAGGACTGTGTTGGTTGTAAGAGATGCGAATCCGCCTGTCCAACCGATTTTTTGAGTGTTCGGGTTTATTTGTGGCATGAAACAACCCGCAGTATGGGTCTAGCTTATTAATACGTTCCAGAAAACTCCAATCGAATCCCTTTGATTTTTTTATCGACAAAAACCCGCGCTCGAACTAAAACGAAATAAAAAATCTATATTTTATTTTCGGCTTATTCGAGTACGGGTTTTTTAGTCCAAGTGTATTTTGTCTTTACCATGAATTTTTTTCCTTGGTTAACCTTAATTGTCGTTTTGCCTATATTTGCGGGTTCATTCATTTTCTTTCTACCTCATAGGGGCAATAAGGTAATTAGATGGTATACTTTGTGTATATGTATTTTAGAATTCCTACTAACAACCTATGTATTCTGTTATCATTTCCAGCCAGACGACCCATTAATACAACTGGCCGAAGATTATAACTGGATTCGCTTTTTTAATTTCCACTGGCGATTGGGAATAGATGGGCTTTCCATAGGACCCGTTTTACTGACGGGATTCATCACGACTTTAGCTACTTTAGCGGCTTGGCCGGTTACTCGGGATTCCCGATTATTCCATTTCTTGATGTTAGCAATGTATAGTGGTCAAATAGGATTATTTTCTTCTCGAGACCTTTTACTTTTTTTTCTAATGTGGGAATTAGAATTAATTCCCGTTTATCTACTTTTATCCATATGGGGAGGAAAGAGGCGTCTATATTCAGCGACAAAGTTTATTTTGTACACTGCAGGGGGTTCCATTTTTTTGTTAATGGGAGTTCTGGGTATTGGGTTATATGGTTCTACCGAACCAACATTAAATTTGGAAACGTTAACTAATCAATCGTATCCAGCGGGATTAGAAATAATATTCTATATTGGATTTCTTATTGCTTTTGCTGTCAAATTGCCGATTATACCTCTACATACATGGTTACCAGATACCCATGGAGAAGCACATTACAGTACTTGTATGCTTTTAGCCGGAATCCTTTTAAAAATGGGAGCCTATGGGTTGGTTCGGATCAATATGGAATTATTACCTCACGCTCATTCTATATTTTCTCCTTGGTTGGTGATAGTAGGCACAATACAAATAATCTATGCAGCTTCAGCATCTCTGGGTCAACGTAATTTAAAAAAGAGAATAGCATATTCCTCTGTATCTCATATGGGTTTCATAATTATCGGAATTAGTTCTATAACTGATACGGGATTCAACGGGGCCATTTTACAAATAATCTCTCATGGATTTATTGGTGCTGCGCTTTTTTTCCTAGCAGGAACTAGTTATGATAGAATACGTCTTGTTTATCTCGACGAAATTGGCGGAATAGCCGTTTCAATGCCAAAAATATTCACCCTCTTCACTACTTTTTCAATGGCTTCCCTTGCGTTACCGGGCATGAGTGGTTTTTTTGCCGAATTAATAGTCTTTTTTGGAATAATTACCAGTCAAAAATTTTTTTTAATGTCAAAAGTCCTAATTACTTTTGGCATGGCAATTGGAATGATATTAACGCCTATTTATTTATTATCTATGCTACGGCAAATGTTCTATGGATACAAGTTATTAAATAGTGCAAACTCTTCTTTTTTTGATTCGGGTCCGAGAGAGTTATTTGTTTCACTAGTTATCTTTCTACCAGTAATAGGTATTGGCATTTACCCCGATTTCGTTCTCTCATTATCGGTTGAGAAGGTACAAGCTATTCTATCGAATTTTTTTTATAGATAGTTTTATTTAATTAAAAAAACTTTTTTACGTAACGCAAAAAAACGAATTGGAATTTGAATCGGATAGTTTGACGTTTGTGAGAACCATTTGAATCACTATACTACTTGATTGAAATGGTTCTCGACGAGGCCTGCTTCTTTTTATATGTATATGGGATATACCCTGTTCTGTGGTTGTATTCGTCAGGTTAGGTCCTTTCTTCAATTCAATTTTTTAATAAAAATGAACCATAACTATGTAATCCTATTCCTAATAGATTGACCCCAAAATAGCATATCCAAATTATAAGAAATCCTATAGAAGCCACAATCGCAGAATTTTCACTTTTTAAATTTATATTTGTTTTAATATGCAAATAAATCGCGAATATGGTCCAAGTAATGAATGCCCACGTTTCCTTTGGGTCCCAATTCCAATAGGATCCCCACGCTTCATTAGCCCATACTGCTCCTGAAAGAATACCTATGGTTAAAAAGATAAATCCTAGACCAATACCACGTGAACTCCAATGATCTAATTGTTCAATTAACTGGGACCTATAATAATTCCTAAGAGAAAAAAGATAGGTGCCTTGTAAAATGTTGTTTTCTTCATTCGTGGATTGGATCTTCTCAAAGAACAAGGACTCGTTTAATAAAAGTTTTCTTTTACCAAAAGGAGTTATAGTGTTTTGAAATGTAATGACTAGAAGAGCTACTGATAATAATGATCCACATAAAAGAGCTGCATAAGCCAATATCATCATACTTACATGCATCATTAACCACT